CTGGATATCTTACACGCAGACTTGTTGAAGTAGTTCAACACATTGTTGTACGTAGAACAGATTGTGGCACCATCCGAGGAATTTCTGTGAGTCCTCAAAAAAAAAATAGGATGCTGTCGGAAAGGGTTTTTAGCCAAACATTAATTGGTCGTATATTAGCAGACGATATATATATGGGTCCGCGATGCATCGCCATTAGAAATCAAGATATTGGGATTGGACTTGTTAATCGACTCAGAACCTTTCGAACACAAGCAATATCGATTCGAACCCCCTTTACTTGTAGGAGTACATCTTGGATCTGTCGATTATGCTATGGTCGGAGTCCGACTCATGGTGACCTGGTTGAATTGGGGGAAGCCGTAGGTATTATTTCGGGTCAATCTATTGGGGAACCGGGGACTCAACTAACATTAAGAACTTTTCATACCGGCGGCGTATTTACAGGGGGCACTGCAGAACATGTACGAGCCCTTTCTAATGGGAAAATCAAATTCAACGAGGATTTGGTTCATCCCACGCGCACACGTCACGGGCATCCTGCTTTTCTATGTTCGATCGATTTGGATGTAATTATTGAGAGTGAAGATATTATGCATAATGTGACTATTCCACCAAAAAGTTTTCTTTTAGTTCAAAATAATCAATATGTCGAATCGGAACAAGTGATTGCTGAGATTCAGGCGGGAGCATACACTTTGAATTTTAAAGAGAGGGTTCGAAAACATATCTATTCTGATTCAGAGGGAGAAATGCACTGGAGTACTGATGTGTACCATGTACCCGAATTTACATATAGTAATGTACACCTCTTGCCAAAAACAAGTCATTTATGGATATTATCGGGGGGTTCGTGCAGATCTAATGTAGTTGCTTTTTCACTCTACAGGGATCAAGATCAAATGAATATTCATTCTCTTTCTCTTTATGTCGAACGAAGAGAAATTTCTAACCTCTCGCTCTCGGTGAATAATGATCAAGCGAGACACAAATTATTTCGTTCTAAATTTTCTGCTAAAAAAGAAGTTGGAATTCGTGAGATGTCTGATTTTTCGGGATTTAATAGAATCATAGGTACTGGTCATTGTAATCTCATACATCCTGCAATTCTCCACGCGAATTCGGATTTATTGGCAAAAAGGCAAAGAAATCGATTTCTTATTCCATTCCACCCGATTCAAGAACAAGAGAAAGAGCTAATGTCCCATTCAGGTATCTCGATTGAAATACCCATAGGGGGTATTTTCCGTCGAAATAGTATTCTTGCTTATTTCGACGATCCTCGATACAGAAGAAAGAGTTCCGGAATTACTAAATCGGGGACTCCGGGGGCGCCTTCAATCGTCAAAAAAGAGGACTTGATTGAGTATCGAGGACTCCAAAAAATTAAGACAAAATACCAAATGGAAATAGATCGCCTTTTTTTCATTCCCGAGGAAGTGCATAGTTTTCCCGAATCTTCTTACCTAATGGTACGGAATAATAGTATCATTGGAGTAGATACACGAATCACTTTAAATATAAGAAGCCGCGGGGGCGGATTGGTCCGAATGGAGAGAAAAAAGGGGGGGATTGAACTAAAAATATTTTCGGGAGATATCCATTTTCCCGGAGAGATAGATAAGATATCCCGACACAGTGGTATTTTGATACCGCCAGACAGGGAAAAAAACGAACTTAAGGAAGCCACTAAGGAATCAAAAAAACGGAAGAAATGGATCTATGTTCAACGGATCACACCTACCAAAAAAAAGTATTTTGTTTTGGTTCGACCCGTAGTAACATATGAAATAGCGGACGGTATAAATTTACCAACACTCTTCCCCCAGGATCCCCTGCGGGAAAAGGATAATATCCAATTTAGAGTTGTCAATTATGTCCTTTATGGGAACGGCAAGACTGCTCGGGGAATTCCTGATACAAGTATTCAATTAGTTCGGACGTGTTTAGTGTTGAATTGGGACCAAGACAAAAAAAGTTCTTCTGTCGACGAGGTTTGTGCTTCCTTTGTTGAAGTACGTACAAATGGTCTGATGCGCGATTTCTTAAGAATCAACTTAGTAAAATCCCCAATTTCATATATCATAAAAAGGAATCATCCGTCAGGTTCAGGATTGATCTCTGATAATGGTTCTGTTCGCACCAATAGCAATCCGTTTTATTCTGTTTTTGGCAAGGCGGGGGTTGAACAATCACTTAGCCAAAATCAAGGAGCTATTCGTACATTGTTGAATAGAAATAAGGAATGCCAATCTTTGCTAATTTTGTCATCATCTAATTATTTTCGAATGGGTCCATTGAACGATGTAAAATACCCTAATGTGATAAAACAATCAATTCCAATTCAAAAGGATTCTCTAACTCCAATTAGGAATTCGTTGGGACCTTTAGGAACAGTCCTTCAAATTGCTAATTTTTATTCATTTTACTATTTAATAACTCATAATCATCGCTCGGTAACTAAATATTTGAAACTTGACAATTTAAAACAGCCTTGTCAAGTACTTAAATATTATTTAATGGATGAAAAGGGGGAAATTTATAATTCTGATACAGACAGTAAGATCATTTTGAATCCATTTAATTTGAATTGGTATTTTTTCCATCATAATTATTGTGAGGAAATGTCCCCGATAATTAGTCTTGGGCAGTTTCTTTGTGAAAATGTATATATAACCAAAAATGGACCACACCTAAAATCGGGTCAAGTTTTAATTGTTAAAGTTAACTCTGTAATAATACGATCAGCTAAGCCTTATTTGGCTACTCCTGGAGCAACTGTTCATGGGCATTATGGGGAAATCCTTTACGAAGGGGATACATTAGTTACATTTATATATGAAAAATCGAGATCCGGTGATATAACGCAGGGTCTTCCAAAAGTAGAACAAGTGTTAGAAGTGCGTTCGCTTGATTCAATATCGATGAACCTAGAAAAGAGAGTTGAGGGTTGGAACGGGCGTATAACACGAATTCTTGGGATTCCTTGGGGAGTCTTGATTGGTGCTGAGCTAACTATAGTGCAAAGTCGTATCTCTTTGGTTAATAAGATTCAAAGGGTTTATCGATCGCAGGGGGTGCAGATCCATAATAGGCATATAGAAATTATTGTACGTCAAATAACATCAAAAGTCTTGGTTTCAGACGATGGAATGTCTACTATTTTTTTACCCGGCGAACTGATTGGATTGTTACGAGCGGAACGAGCGGGGCGCGCTTTGGAAGAAGTGATCTGTTATCGAGCTATCTTATTGGGAATAACGAGAGCATCTCTGAATACTCAAAGTTTTATATCCGAAGCAAGTTTTCAAGAAACCACACGCGTTTTAGCAAAAGCAGCTCTCCGAGGTCGTATCGATTGGTTGAAAGGACTGAAGGAAAACGTTGTTCTGGGGGGAATAATACCCGCAGGTACCGGATTCAAAGGATTAGTGCACTGTTCAAGGCAGCATAACACCATTCTTTTGGAAAGACAAAAACAAACAGGAAATTTTTTCGGGGGGGAAATGGGAGATATTTTCTTACACCACAGACAATTATTTGACTCTTGCATTTCAACGACTTTCCACGATACATCAGAGCAATTGCTTAGAGGGTTTAATGAGTCCTAGTAGCCTATTCTTTTTGTGATCGTTTTATTTCTTACTGGTAAGAAAAAAGGATAATAATGAATAGAAACTAATGAATGGCTTGGGTCGTGTATCAACGGTCAATCTCTGGTAGAAGAGAAGGTTCCCTCGGAACAATTATTTATTTCAGGGCGCCTCGTCTCTTAAAAAAAGAGGAAGTGGGGGAGAAATGGCAAAAAGATATTGGAACATCCATTTGGAAGCGATGATGGAAGCAGGAATTCATTTTGGTCATGGTACTAGGAAATGGAATCCTAGAATGGCACCTTATATATCTGCAAAACACAAAGGTATTCATATTACAAATCTTACTCGAACTGCTCGTTTGTTATCAGAAGCTTGTGATTTAGTTTTTGATGCAGCGAGTAGGGGAAAACTATTCTTAATTGTTGGTACTAAAAAAAAAGCTGCTGATTCAGTCGCCCGAGCTGCACTAAAGGCTCGGTGTCATTATGTTAATAAAAAATGGCTCGGTGGTATGTTAACGAATTGGTCCACTATAGAAACGAGACTTCACAAGTTCAGGGATTTGAGAACGGAACAAAAAAGGGGGAGACTTGACAGTCTCCCCAAAAGGGATGCCGCTATTTTGAAAAGACAATTATCACGCCTGCACACGTATCTGGGCGGGATTAAATATATGACGAGGGTACCCGATATTGTAATCATCATTGATCAGCACGAAGAATATAGGGCTCTTCGAGAATGTATCACTTTGGGAATTCCAACAATTTGTTTAATCGATACAAATTGTGACCCTGATCTCGCAGATATTTCCATTCCAGCAAACGATGACGCTATAGCTTCAATCCGATTAATTCTTAACAAATTAGTATTCGCAATTTGTGAGGGTCGCTCTAGCTATATACGAAATCGTTGATTAATAATAAGACAAATAAATGATTTTGGTAACTCCATGGATTTATGGCTTGGGTACTAGTCCTGAATCGCACAAAAGAAAAAAAACAAAAACTGGTGGATATTATGTAATTAGCGGATATTCAAAATATACAATTCAAGTAGACAAGTCGAAAAGAAGATGGTTGAATCAAAATAATTCCTTTTTAATTTCGATTTCGGTCAGAGGGCCATATGAATGTTCTATCATGTTCCATCAACACACTAAAGGGGTTATACGATATATCCGGTGTAGAAGTAGGCCAACATTTCTATTGGCAAATAGGCGGGTTCCAAGTACATGCCCAAGTACTTATTACTTCTTGGGTTGTAATTGCTATCTTATTAGGTTCAGCCTTTATAGCCGTTCGGAATCCACAAACCGTTCCGACTGCCAGTCAAAATTTCTTCGAATATGTCCTTGAATTCATTCGAGACGTGAGCAAAACGCAAATTGGAGAAGAATATGGCCCATGGGTTCCATTTATTGGAACTATGTTTCTTTTTATTTTTGTTTCGAATTGGTCAGGTGCTCTTTTACCTTGGAAAATCATAGAGTTACCTCATGGGGAGTTAGCCGCACCCACGAATGATATAAATACTACCGTTGCTTTAGCTTTGCTCACGTCAATAGCATACTTCTATGCAGGTCTTTCTAAAAAGGGATTAGGTTATTTCAGTAAATACATTCGACCGACTCCAATTCTTTTACCCATTAACATTTTAGAAGATTTCACAAAACCTTTATCACTTAGTTTTCGACTTTTCGGGAATATATTAGCCGATGAATTAGTAGTTGTTGTTCTTGTTTCTTTAGTCCCTTTAGTGGTTCCTATACCTGTCATGTTCCTTGGATTATTTACAAGCGGTATTCAAGCTCTTATTTTTGCAACTTTAGCTGCGGCTTATATAGGCGAATCTATGGAGGGACATCATTGACTCGTTTTCGAAATTTTATTTTTTTTTTTGTAGCTTAGAACAAGGCAATCTATGCGTAACTCAAGATAATCGACTTAGTAAACATACATATCCAAACATAAATCGACAAATACAGAATATACGATCAAGAGTCGTATAAACAAAAATTCCTCTTTGGCCTTATTATATCATACCCCCCGCCAACTAATATTCTCTTTATATTGTTTTGTTCATTTTTGTTCATTCAATTCCAATAGCAATGAATAAAAATTCTTAGAGTATAACAATAACAGGCAGGTGATTAAAAAAAAGAAAAGAATGATGCTTTCGAAAAAGATTCCCCTTTTAGTTGATTTTAGTCAATTCTTCAATTCAACGATTGCAAAAAATAAAATATAATAAATAAGAAATTGCATGGCCGTACCTCAATCAAATATTTATATTTAGTTCTATTCAACGATTCGCCCCAATGAATTCGTCTATTTCGAGTGTAGCCATGTTGTATAATGATAAATAAAAGGAATAGAAAAAATTAGAAAAAAAAAAAAAAAGAGAGTCATAAAAAAGGGGTGATTTGGCGAGGAGGACATATTTAGGTATATGGAATCAAATGCCAACTTTTATGGATTTCTTGAAAAGGGGTTCTAGAATACGATTGATTTTAATAGACGAATAATACTTCGAATCTAAGATATGAATAGTTGGTTTACGTTATGGAAGAAAGACATGTATATGGGATATTAGATATTGCTAGTTCTATATGAACTAAAGATATATCTAATCCACCCTACTCTTGTGACTATTGTGAATCTCGATAAGGATTCCAGTAGAAATTGTTCGATTTCGTCTTTGCTTTGACTGGGAATTGAATCAATAAAAATAAAGGGATCAAATAAAGAAAACGAACGAATAATTCAAAAAAGGGGTCCCGAAAAAAGAAATGAAAGAATCAAAGTCAAAGTCGTATGGATTCACAAAAATATTGTGTTGTGCCCGTGGATCGGAACTAAAAAAGAGATATCGAAATAGTTTTGATGGTTCAATAATAATATTATTATTACTCCAATTCGGAGTTCTTAGTTACTTCGGCTGGGTGAATCCTAGTGACAGAATAATTAAGTCATAAGTCATTGGACGATTGTATCATTAACGATTTCTTTCGTTTTTATTTATTTTAGTGCGAGGAACTTATCATGAATCCACTGATTTCTGCCGCTTCCGTTATTGCCGCTGGGTTGGCTGTTGGGCTTGCTTCTATTGGACCTGGAGTTGGTCAAGGTACTGCTGCGGGCCAAGCAGTAGAGGGGATTGCGAGACAACCCGAGGCGGAGGGAAAAATACGAGGTACTTTATTGCTTAGTCTGGCTTTTATGGAAGCTTTAACAATTTATGGACTGGTTGTAGCATTAGCGCTTTTATTTGCGAATCCTTTTGTTTAATCCTCTAAATAGAAATAGGAATAAAAGAAATTGACTTCTTTTTTTCTCTTATTTTTTTTCTCTTATTTAGTATATCTGTGTTTCGGGCTTTTTTGAATTCTATCAAGATTTAACTCCTACAATTGCAAGGAATGATTTGAGGATGAGGAATTAACATATAAAAAAAGCATATCAATTCGCTTTTTTCGTTCCCTTTCTTAGTCTAAAGGAAACCCTCTTTTTAAGGGATGTTGCAACAAACAAGGGGTTTTTCAATTGACAGAAGTCTCGTTCCCTAATACTAAAAAGTAGCCTTCTTAGCGGGAATCTCCAATTGCCAATTCAAAGAAAGGATTTCGAAATCGAATTTTTGACTCTGTGTCGAAATAGGCAAATTACTAAAAAAAAGACAAATAAATTCTAAAAATCTAAAAAATAGATATAAATATTATGTAACTAGCTTGTTGATATTGATTACGTAGAAAAAAAAGAACTGCGTTCTTTTTTTTTTTTTAGTCTATCTAAAAGAGGAGATCATATGAAAAATATAACCGATTCTTTCGTTTCTTTGGTTCACTGGCCATTCGCCGGGAGTTTCGCGTTTAATACCGATATTTTAGCAACAAATCCAATAAATC